TTTGGTTTCATTCGGCTCCTTTATGGAAAATAGATAGATGATCTAAGCCGTAAACGAAAAAATAATGAAATGCGGCCCATAACACCTATGTCGGCTTTTCCCTTTGAATGGGTCCAAAACAACTCACTTTATAGATGATCCCTCTAGAGGAGGGGAATTCTAACAAATCCTTCTAGTTACTTCGTTCTCTATTTCTACTTGCGAGAATCCTGAGGAAAAGAATTGTGTTTCCACCGAGCTGAAACAATATGTTGACTCTAGTAAACCAAAGTCATCATTTAATAGCTATTTCGCTTCAATCTTCCCTATACAAACCAAAAATTGAAGATCTAGTTACGATTCGAAATACACTTTTTGCTCTTTATCCATGGACCCTTGATTCATACTCATTCAATTGGAAGTCTTAATCCAACAAAAAAATTATGCTTCGCGACTCCATAATCCAACTTTTCAATTTCTAATTGACCCTTGGATAGAAATCACGAGAATGTATATTCTTCCTCAAATCTGTCATTGAGAGGGAAAGGATTCACTCCTTTTCAGAAAGAAAGTTTTGACTAAGAATATCTATCAACTGAAAGACCCCTTAACTACTTCAGCTGTTAATAGAACGAATCACACTTTTACCACTAAACTATACCCGCTACAATGTTATTATTGTCTACGAATAGGCCTTTTGTCGAACAAAAGACTTTCGCGTAATTAAGATTAAGATAGGAAATCAAGATAGGATCAGAACAGAATCACGAAGTTCACGTGTTGGCGCGTTTCGCCGGGAGAGCTTGATGAGCTAGTAAAACAGGGTTTCTTTCCATTTTCAAAAAAAGAAATTGTGTAAGAATCCGTAATTATCTATTTTCAACTTTTCCATTCTCTCAATCTCAAGCAAAGACAGTTTTTCCAAAAAAATAGGGAGAATGTGAGTCTTCTCTTTTTTTGAAGAAAGGCTTTTCCCTATTTATTTGATTCAATTACTCGATTTTCTGAATTCAGGCCAAGCAATTGGATCAGTAAACAAGAAGAAAATCTTAGTATTTTTTTTTGTGAATTCGGGAGTTCAAATAAAGTTTGCCCCTTGAAGAAATAACTAAGTTTTAGTTATAGTATAAATAAGTTTCTTATAGTAATTTAGTAGGCTAAGTAGTAAGTATGATGAGACCTTTTTATTTTTGTACAAACCGAGAAAGGGAAAAGAAATAATAAATAATAAAAAATGACACTTTTATGATCTATCAGAGGAGCGAAAATACCCTGTTATTTTCGATTCCAATTGTTGTTGCTTCACTTCAATAACAAGTGTTTTTTTTTCAAATCCAATAAATAACTGGATCTATAGGAATAAAACAAGAAAGAAATGGCCTGGCCTGGTCAGTACCTAGCCAGGCTGGGGGAGCAAAAAATATTTCAGACGAAAGAAAGGTTCTTTCCTTTTTTCTATGGGAAATATACTCGGTATCGAAATGGAATTGGAATGGAATTACTAATAGATCTCTATCTAAATTTGGATCTAATGAGTCTCTATATAGTCTATAAAAAAAATAAAAAAGAAAGACTTTTTTTTTTAGTTCATGCATAATTATCCCAGGGTAATTCTCCTTTTTCAAGTGGGAGAGATGGCTGAGTGGACGAAAGCGGCGGATTGCTAATCTGTTGTACGACTTATTCGTACCGAGGGTTCGAATCCCTCTCTTTCCGTCTCCTCTGATGACTTGATATTTGCCTTTCGAAATAAAAAACCGAACCATTTTTTATGATTTTATCATAGTTCAATGTCTAGAATAGAGAAAATTATAACAAAATTCGGAAATCGAGTAAGGAAAATCAAAACCGCCTTTTTTATTCCTCACGCCCAGGATTACGTCCTGGATCATTAGAAAGGAATCCGAAAATAAAGAGAGAAACAAAGAATATCACTACTGTGTAAACGAAGAGTTTGAGAGTAAGCATTATAAAATCTCCAAGATCATTTTTTGAAAAAGAGAGAATAGATTATCTATTTTTAGACCGCCTATCCTCTGTTTGTTTGACACCAAGAAATGAATTCTACAAAAGAAAGTCATTTTTAGAAATGCATTTGTAATAAGATTCTTTCACCAAAATTATCTTTCATGTCCAATCTCGATATATATTATATGTATATGAAATATTGTAATTGTAGGGTACCTTAATTAATACTAGTAACTAGTCGAGTCCTTGGTCACTGGACGTATAAGGCAAGAATGAGGAATAGGCGGTCCAAAAATTTCTATGTGTGAATCAAGGGTTCCTAAAGTAAGACTTATCGTAGCTTATCAATTCGTAAAATCTTTTTTCTCCGAAAAATCGAGGAATGTTTGTAAGGCAGTAGTAAAAATATCATCGAAAACTTACAGCAGCTTGCCAAACAAGGGCTAAGAGCAAAAAGAGCACAGGTATGACTGGCATAACATCCACGATTGGATTCAAAAAAGCGTAAGCCTCGGGCAATTTAGCGAAAACAAAACTAACTGAATGAAGGGCAGAATTAAGACAGATACAGATCAAACCAAAGATATTCAGCATAACAAAAATTTCCTTCTTTATTTAATTGTATTTTGATTGACTGATATGATATATGATAGAAGGAAAAAATTAAAGTAATTAAGGTACACCAAAAATCTTTATTTTTCTTTGAATCACCCAATCAAAAAACCGTCCCTGCTCAAACAAGAGTAGAAGGAATCATAGTTTCATACATTATCTTAATTGAATTCTATGTAATGATCAATAAATTCTGTTGGATTCTACAACTACACGTGGTAAATCCTAGCAATAATCGAATCTATTTCATCGAGATTTGAGTGGAAATTGACGAATAACCGAAAACAATAGTATTGTTTTTTAGTATGAAATAAAAGCCTAAATGGGGCGTGGCCAAGCGGTAAGGCAACGGGTTTTGGTCCCGAAATTCGAAGGTTCGAATCCTTCCGTCCCAGAGCAGTTTTATTCGAAATTCTTTTTTCGAATTTGCTGCTTCACTTTTTTGTTGAAAACAAAAAAGTGGTATTTGGGGGGGGTATCGAAATCCTTCCCTGTTCATATAGATAGATAGATAGAAAATTAGATAGATAGATAGATAGATAGAAAATTCTCAAATAAAAATTGCTATTGATAATGACTATTCATGATTCCATATTGAATCAATTCTATAACAGTTTATAACAAAATAGATGTTATGGTAAAACTTCGACTACAGCGATGCGGTAGAAAGCAACGTGCGACTTGAAGGATATCATCGGCTGTGGACTCTTAGATCCACCATCTTTTATAGGACTAAAGGTGTTTCTTGGCTCGACATAGTTTATCCTGTTCCACTAGACCAACCCTTTTTTTTGCTGAGTTGAAAATAGTAGCTGATGGAGCTCGAGTAGAACTTTCTTCAGTTCTCAGGAACCAGAGTCTATGGTTAATGAAAATCAATAAGTAGTAAAAACTTCGTAACAATATCAAAATCGAAAACATACGAATTCAACAAAATTTCCGTGAATTGTTGGAATTGAGAAAACTCTTTTGATTTCAATCATAAATCTTTCACACGGGAATCCACCGTTCGTATGATTCTTCGCTAGAAAGACATTGCAAAAGGTAAGTTGCTACCATTTTGAAACGATGAAATATCACCGAAGAAATTTCTAAACCTAATGACTCAAAAGAAAGATAAAAGATCCCGTAACAAGAAAAAATCGTTTTTTTTTGTCTTAACCATTGGAATCAAAAGGAATTCTAAACGAGACAAACAAAGGAGATTAGAGACTGCTCAATAAATCAAATGGTTATCTGTTAGCTCTTTGAGAATTAGACAACTTGAGTTAGGAGGACAGATGCTTTTTTGATTTTGATTTTGGGATGGAAGAAAAAAAAACGAATCAAAGCATAGTATAGTAATGAATCGAAAAATTTTAGAGCTTGATTTGGAACTCTAAACTATAGAATTCAAATTATTCTTTCTCGAGCCGTACGAGGACAAAACCTCTCATACGTTTCTAGGGGGGGGGCATTGCTTCTATCCCAATGATCGATCTATCGAATCGTCGCTATTGATGTTCGATCGGGAAGAAACGGCCGCCATTTGGGTAAACTCGGATTTTACGATCCGCAAAAGAATCAAACCTATTCAAATGTCCCTTCGATTCTTTATTTCCTCGAACGAGGAGCTCAACCAACCGCAATTGTTCACGATATATCAAAAAAAAAGATAACTAAAGAAGTTCGGGTTAATTTATTTAACGAACTAAAATAAATAAAACCATTTGTTTTGGATTAGTGTTTTGGATTGGTGTTTTGTATTAGTCTTTTGGATTAGTGTTTTGGATTGGTGTTGTTTTGGGTTACTAAACAAAAATATGTTATGTATTGGTTCTACTTTCATTTTCATTATGAAAATGAAAGTTCCGGGTTTTCGAGCCCCGCGGAAAGAACCCTATAATAAAAGATACATTAACATGCACAGGTTTCTTTATGCGACACCTTTTGAAGCACCTGGGCTATATCAGCGATAACATTTTTGAATTCGTACAGACTAAGGGGCCGGGCTACGCAACAACTGCCGCAATAATCTTCGTTGGAGCATTAACCATTATATCCGTTCGCGGGAGAGGGAGAGGTACCCCACAAGATGAAACAAGGTTGCTTCCTAGGGTGACACCTCAGATTGAAGTTATTTTGGATTGGTGTTGTTTTGGGTTACTAAACAAAAATATATTATGTATTGGTTCTACTTTCATTTTCATTATGAAAATGAAAGTTCCGGGTTTTCGAGCCCCGCAGAAAGAACCCGAAAGAAAAAATACATTTCTAAAGAAACCGTATGAGAAACCTTTGGAGACACCTTGTTACGTATGTCACAGATAACATTTTTGAATTCGTACGGGATAAGGGGCCGAGCGACGCAACAACTGCCACAATAATCTTCCTTGGAGCATTAACCATTATAGCCGTTCGCGGGAGCGTGAGAGGTACCCCACAAGATGAAACAAGGTTGCTTCCTAGGGTGACACCTCAGATTGAAGTTATTCCGGATGCAATCGAATTGGCTACTAGAGTAACAACTCAGATTGAAGTTATTCCGGATGCAATCGAATTGGCTACTAGAGTAACAACTCAGATTGAAGTTATTCCGGATTCAATCGAATTGGCTACTAGAGTGACAACTCTGATTGAAGTTATTCCGGATGCAATTGAGTTGGCTACTAGAGTCCCAACTCGGATAGGGACAACTCAGATTGGACTTAGGGCTGCTCTCGAGCCGCTGAATACGTTAATGGTTTTTGGAAAGCGGCACTTCCTACCCATTCTTAGTGAACGAAATCTCCGGTTACTTATCACACCGGAGATTCGTCGGGGCGAATTATCAGAAAGTGTTGTAAGGTTTTCAGAGAGTTTTTCTCCAACCGAACAAGTTAGTGAACCCTTACTGGATCCGTCGGCGTCAGATCCATTATCTGATTCAATTTCCCTTCTCACTGATCTGGCTCTCCAGTTAAGTCTCGCACAGGAGACTACTCGGGGTCTTGGGGTGGGCAGCTTAGTCGAAAATACAAGCTGTCCAGAGGAAGTATCATCTGATCTGTCGGACTCAGAAGTATCATCTGATCTGTCGGACTCAGAAGTATCATCTGATCTGTCGGACAGAGAGAATTCTCTTCTTGTCCAACAAGAGGATCCCGCCATTCTCCGGAAAAGAGACCTTCTGTCCCTGTTAATAAAAGAATATTATACTTCACGGGCAAAAATTCATGATCAAATTTTTGTCTTGGTGCATAGACGCTGGCCTTATTTTTACAATTCGAGGACGGTAAAACCCCTCTATGAGGAGACATCGTTGCATTTATATTCCCCAATAACGGATAACTCCATATATTCATATCAGGATTCTCCTAATGACGATGACGATGACGAACCAAGCGTGATAAGATATCCTTTGTATGAGGGACCTGCATCGGTGTTTGTACAACACCTTATGAAATTTTTCCTCAATTCCTGCTACTATTCTGAGGGAGACAGGTATTTTACCCAGGAGAAAATAGATGAATTCGAAGCGGAACTCGAAAGGCAGCTGCAACTATTTTCCCATGGTGCCATTTCAGGTCTCCCTCGGACTACCAGCTTCCTACGCTCTATGGAGGATTACTCCAATCTAATAACCTTGCAAGAATTTGAATTAGCAATTCGGCAATCCAAAAATCATTATTCGAATAGCGAGTTTCTCAAAAAACGAGAAAGTAAAATGGACTCGATGGACTCGAAAGGTTCGTGGGAACTGGAAATCAGCCGTCTCAGCGACGCGCTGACTCGGTTAACTCTACAACGGGTCGCGATTGCTCGTTTGATAAAGGGTCTAGACCCGAACAATCCGTAGTTAGAGTAGAATGGGGGGACGAATACCGCTACTAATGATTCCATTAGTAGCGGTAAACGTGGTTTGATATTGATAGTTAGGTTACTAGTGGAGGTAAACCTCCCCGATGTGAACTAATTATTTATTAGTTCTATACGGATTTAAACCAGAGACTTTTTTGGTAAAACAGATCGAACTTTTTATTATCGAAATGATTCGAACTGTTTCAAAGACTCAACGTGCATTTTTTTTTGCATTGGGCTCGTTCCTCAACTGATAGAAATATCAGAAAGTTTACCATACTTTTTCTTGACAGAAAGATAACGAGATGGCTCTACGTGCTCTGATTCATTATTTGAATGCTGATCCAAATACCAAAGTAAGAGTTACCTTGACATAGGTCTGCCTCCGGCCTAGATTAACCTAAGTGAAATGAAGTCTCTATTGGCTCCGCTCAAAGAGTCGAATATGAAACTTTATACACCTTAAAGTTCATAGGACGAAAAGATATTAGTTTAAGGTCACTCATTATACCTAGCATTGAAGGGACTGGGTATTTACCTTATCAATTATTAAATCAACGTTGGGTTCTATTTGTAGCCTAAAGGTACCCAAATCGTACCGAACCAAAAGTCAGGCTATTGTTCTCTTGTTTCCTCGAATACATAGAGGAAGACCTAGATTTCTCCATAAGATCAATTCTGTTGATTGCATGGTGGACTCCCCTGAAAGCATTGCCGCGCGTGTAAACGAGGTGCTCCACCTAACTGAGCTATAGCCCTTGTGCCACCTATTTTAGCATGTAAAGAAATTTATTGTCAAGATGAATATCCCACATGACAGCTTCGGATCTGTTTCCTGCCATGTCAAGGATTGCTATTGCGTAGAAATAAGATTCCGTCTATAATCAATCCATCGATATGATGGGTCCCTTTTGTTTTTCTTTGTGATGATAAATGACCTACTTAACCCAGTGGTTAGAGTATTGCTTTCATACGGCGAGAGTCATTGGTTCAAATCCAATAGTAGGTAGACCTTATTAGATACCGGAGGCACTGGTATCTAATAAGTTTTGCTACCCACCATATTTTTTATTCCCCCCACTCCTTGGATTCTAGTTCGTTTTTGGTTGGACCAGATTACCATTCCATTTTAGGGGAATCAATGGGCAGAATCCAAATCCATCGGATAAACGGAACTTCGTTGGATTATTTGGGCGTACCGAGGAGCTACGAAATAACATCGAGAGCCTCAACCCGTGTCCGAGCTCGTCTAACAGCTGAATTTGCCTCAATTGTTTGTCTCTTGCCTTTAGCTCGACTCAAGTTAGCTTCAGTTATTTCAAGAGTTTGTTGAGCTTCTTGTGGATCAATGTCACTATCCTTTTCTGCATTATTTACTAAAATGGTGATCTCATTATTGCCTATTCTAGCGAAACCACCCATGAGAGCTATTTTTACCCATTGGTTGTTAATACGTATTTTCAAAATCCCTATATCTAGAGCTGTAGCAATAGGGGCATGATTTGGTAATACACCAATTTGGCCACTATTAGTAGATAAAATGATTTCTTTCACTTCGGCATCCCAAACAATTTGATTAGGAGTCAATACACAAAGATTCAAAGTCATTTCTGGCTCTCCACTTCTAAATTCAGAGCCTTCGCGGTAGCTTCATCGATGGTACCTACCAAATAAAAGGCCTGCTCAGGAAGACCATCTAATTCTCCGGAAAGGATCAGTTGAAACCCCCTAATTGTTTCTGCTAGACCAACATATTTCCCTGGAGAACCGGTAAAGACTTCTGCTACGAAGAAGGGTTGTGATAAGAAACGTTCCATTTTTCGTGCTCTTGCTACGGTTAAACGATCCTCTTCCGACAATTCGTCCAACCCAAGGATAGCTATAATGTCCTGAAGTTCTTTATAACGTTGTGAAGTTTGCTTAACTCTTTGCGCAGTTTCATAATGTTCCTCACCAACAATCCGAGGTTGTAGCATAGTTGACGTGGAATCTAAAGGATCTACTGCTGGATAGATCCCTTTGGCAGCGAGTCCTCTTGAGAGTACGGTAGTCGCATCTAAATGCGCAAATGTCGTAGCAGGAGCGGGGTCAGTTAAATCATCTGCAGGGACATAAACTGCTTGAATAGAAGTTATGGATCCCTTTTTGGTAGAAGTAATTCTTTCTTGTAAAGAACCCATTTCTGTACTAAGGGTAGGTTGATAACCCACAGCGGAAGGCATTCTGCCCAATAAGGCGGATACTTCAGATCCTGCTTGTACAAAACGAAAAATGTTGTCGATAAATAAAAGGACGTTTTGTTTATTAACATCCCGGAAATATTCCGCCATGGTTAGGGCAGTTAAACCAACTCTCATACGAGCTCCCGGCGGTTCATTCATTTGCCCATAGACTAGAGCTACTTTTGATTCTGCAATATTTTGTTCATTAATCACTCCAGACTCTTTCATTTCCATGTAAAGATCATTCCCTTCACGAGTACGTTCGCCTACTCCGCCAAATACGGATACACCCCCGTGAGCTTTGGCAATGTTGTTGATCAATTCCATGATGAGTACTGTTTTACCCACTCCAGCTCCACCGAAGAGTCCTATTTTCCCCCCACGACGATAAGGCGCTAAAAGATCCACTACTTTAATCCCGGTTTCAAAAATGGATAATTTTGTATCTAATTCTATAAAGGCAGGCGCAGATCTATGAATCGGAGATGTTTTTCGACTATCTACAGGACCTAAATTATCAACAGGTTCTCCAAGAACGTTGAAAATTCGTCCGAGAGTCGATCCACCGACCGGAACACTTAGAGGAGCTCCCGTGTCAATCACATCCATTCCTCTCATCAAACCATCTGTAGCACTCATAGCTACAGCTCTCACTCGATTATTTCCTAATAATTGCTGTACCTCACAAGTAACATTAATTTGCTGGCCGGCAGTATCTTGACCCTTCACTACCAAAGCGGTGTAAATATTAGGCATCTTGCCTGGGGGAAAGAATACATCCAGTACCGGACCAATGATTTGAGCGATACGCCCCGGTTTTTTTTCTTCAAGTGTGGAAACTTCAGGACCGGAAGGAGTAGGATTGATTCTCATAATCATAAACAAGTGAAATCGGTCGAAAAAAAAAAGAAAATATTCAATAGCGCGAGCGAGAGCAATCAATATTTCTATCACTACTATCGCAGTGGCCATTGGTTCTAATTTCAGTATCTAAATTTCCGCCGATTCTTTTTTTACCTTATCTTTTCATGAACGAATTCCAGATAGTTTCACATCTAGGATTTACATCTACAACATAGATCACTGTCAAGAGTGAATTTCTTATTAGTTAGATATTTCGATTCAAAAAAGGAAGGGATTACAAGAAAAACTGGGATTGGGTTGCGCCATACATAGGAAAGAGTATACAATAATGATGTATTTGGCGAATCAAATACAGTGGTCTAGGTCTAATACTGAACCATTCTGATTAGTTGATTATAGTCTTTCTGAAAGATTCCTGTGAAAGGTTTGATTTCATTCATGTCTAATTCACGTCGAGTAGACCTTGTCGTTGTGCGAATTCTTAATTCATGAGTTGTAGGGAGGGACTTATGTCACCACAAACAGAGACTAAAGCA